GTAATATTAGTATAAATTTTTATTATTTTTAATTTTCGATTAAAAGATTAATATTATTAATAGATTTAATTTTAGTCTTCTAAACTAAATTTGAGTGGAATCCTCGTCTATTTTTATTTTTTTTGTTTTTATTTTGTTAGTTTTGATAAGTTTTATTAATTTTTGTTTAATAGATTATATTGTTTGATGAAGAATTTTTGTTATTTGTACTTTTGTTTTTGTTTTTTTTGTTGGTTTAGATAATATCTCCTATTTAATTAATTACTATGTTGTTCAGGAAATTTGTGGTTATTATTTTTTAATTTTTGATAAATGAAAATTACAATTTTTGATTCTTTTGATAAAGTCTGGCTCTGCTCCTTTTCATTTTTGATTATTTAGAGTTGTATCTGGTTTGAAGAAATGGTTTATTTTATGATTCTTAGTTTTACAAAAATTACCTTATTTTCCTGTTTTGATTAATTTTTGTAATGATTTTTTTTTTTGATTTTTGGTTTTTGGTATATTTTTTTGTTATTTTCATTTTTTTTTTTTACGTAATTGTATTGATATGATTGTTATTAGTTCTACTGAATCTTTCATATGGTTGTTGATTTTTAGTATTTTTTTTTCTAATGAAGTTTTGTTTTTTTTTGTTTTTTATTATTTGATTATGTTTTTAATTATTCCTTATGTGTTTAATATGAGTATAAATTTTTTAAGTTTAGAGATAATTTTTATTTTTTTTAATGTTCCTATAAGTATTACTTTTTTTTTGAAGATTTTTTTATTATTTGGTTCTTTTGATTATGTAGGATTTTATTATTATTATTTGCTTTTGTTGTTACCTTTGATATCTTTAGGTATTGGTTATTTTTTTTTTATTTATTCTATAATTAACTATAATTATGGTCTAAAGTATTATGATTATTTAATTTTTTTTTTTGTTTGTATTAATTTTTTTTCTATTTTTTAGCTGAATTAGTTTAATTTTTAAAATTTCTAATTTGTAATTAGAAGATTTTTCAGTTTGTATTTGTTTTTATTTGTTGTTATAATTTGTTTATTTGATTATTTTTTTTTTTTTTTTTTTTTTTGGTTTTTTGTTTTATTTGGTTTTTTGGATTGTTCTTGGTTTGGTGGTTTTGTTTTTTTTGATTCTTTGAATTTTGTTTTTTTATCTTTTATGAGTGTTTTTGTTTTGGGATTTATTGGTTTGTCAGAAAGATCTGGTAGATTGGTTTTTTATAGTTGTTTGATTGTTATGTTTAGTGTTTTTTTTTTTTATTCTGGTAGTTTTTTGTTGTTTTATATTTTTTATGAGTTAACTATATTACCGGTTTTGTTTTGTTTATTGGGTTTTGGTCGTCAGGTTGAAAAAATTAGTGCTTGTTATTATTTAATTTTTTATACCTTGTTTTTTGGGATACCTTATTTGTTTTTTTATAGTCGTGTTTTTTTTTTTTTGAATTTTGTTTATTATGATTTTTTTATATCTTATGAATATATTTTTTTTTTGAGTTTATGTTTTTTGGTTAAGTTTCCTGTATATTTTTTACATGTTTGATTACCAAAAGTTCATGTTGAAGCTCCTACTAAAACTAGTATGATTTTGGCTGGTATCATGTTAAAGTTAGGTGGAGTTGGAATATATCGTATTTGTAAGTCTTTAAATTTTTCTGGTCTTGAGTTTTTTTATTTCTTTTCTTTAATAAGAATAATTTTTTGTTCTTTTATTTGTATAACTCAGAGAGATGTTAAGTCTTTAGCTGCTTATTCTTCTATTTGTCACATAGGTTTTGTTTTATTGTCTGAAATTAGTATGGTTTATTATGGTAAAAGTATATCTTTGGTTATAATGTTGGGTCATGGTTATACATCTGTATTGATATTTTATTTTATTGGTGAGTTTTATCATATTTCAAATAGTCGTTTGTTGTATTATTTGCGTGGTTATTTTAGTATAAGTATTTTGTTTAGTTTATTTTTTTGTTTGGTTATAGTTTCTAATTTTGGATTTCCTTTTTCTATTTCATTTTTTTCTGAGTATTTAATATTGAATTGATGTAGTTCTATTTATTATGTTATATTTTTTTTTGTTTTTATTTATTATTTGGTTTCTTTTTATTATTCTATTTATGTTATAGTTTGTTTTTTTATCGGATTAAAGGTAAATTATGTGTTTGAGGTTCGTTCTATTTTTTGTTTATCTTTGATTTTTATGATTTATAATTTTTTTTGGTTTGTTTTTATTATTTAATATAAATTTGTTTTGTGGTTTGACTTATAATGTTTTTGGACAAAGTATTTATAATACTGTTAATCATAAGGTAATTGGTACTTATTATATTATTTTGGGTTATTGAGCTGGTTTGGGTGGTTCTGTTTTATCAATAATTATGCGTTTAGAGTTATCTAGTCCTGAAGGTTATCTTTTTTTCAATAGGGGTCAAGTTTATAATTCTGTTTTGACTATACATGGTATTTTGATAATTTTTTTTATGGTTATACCTATTTTGATTGGTGGTTTTGGAAATTGAATGTTGCCATTAATATTGGGATCTCCTGAAATGGCTTTTCCTCGTGTTAATGCTATATCTTTTTGATTTACTTTTGTAGCTTTAGTTATGGTTTATCATTCTTTTTTTATTGGTGGTGGCCCTGGTAGAAGTTGAACTTTTTATCCACCATTAAGTGTTGAAGGTCAGCCTGAAGTTTCTTTGGATGTTATAATTTTAGGTTTACATACTGTTGGTATTGGTTCTTTGTTAGGTTCTATTAATTTTATGGTTACTGTTCAAAATATGCGTTCTAGTTCTATTACTTTAGATCAGATTAGGATGTTTGTTTGAACTTCTTATTTAACTTCTTTTTTATTGTTACTGTCTGTTCCTGTATTGGCTGGTTCTTTGTTATTTTTATTACTTGATCGTAATTTTAATACTTCTTTCTATGATACTAGAAAGGGAGGTAATCCTTTACTTTATCAACATTTATTTTGATTTTTTGGTCATCCTGAAGTTTATGTTATTATTTTACCTGTCTTTGGTATTATTAGGGAATCTGTTCTATTTTTAACTGATAAGGATCGGTTGTTTGGTCAAACTAGGATGACTTTTGCTTCTATTTGAATTGCTGTTTTAGGTACTTCTGTTTGAGGTCATCATATGTATACTGCTGGTATAGATATTGATACTCGTACGTATTTTAGAGCTGCATCTATGATTATTGCTATTCCTAGATCTGTTAAGGTTTTTAATTGGTTGGGTACTTTTTTTGGATCTAATCAAAAAATTCAACCTTTGTTGTGTTGAACTTATAGTTTTATTTTTCTTTTTACTATAGGTGGTTTGACTGGAATTGTTTTAAGTGCGGCTAGTCTGGATGTGGTTTTGCATGATACTTATTATGTTGTAGCTCATTTTCATTATACTTTGAGGTTAGGTGCTGTTTATGGAATTTTCTGTGGTTTTTGTTTATGATTACCTTATGTTTTAGGTATTTCTTTTGATAGGGTTTTAATGATGGCAGTTTTTTTTTGTTTTTTTATTGGTACTAATTTGACTTTTTTTCCTATGCATTTTGCTGGAATACAGGGGATGCCTCGTAAGATTTTGGATTATCCTGATAGTTATTCTATGTTTCAAATTTTTTCTTCTTTGGGTTCTGTAATTACTTTTGTTGGTTTTATATTATTTAATTATTTGTTAATTGATTCTATCTTTTTTTCTCGTTATTTGGGTGTTTCTTTTTTTAATAGTCATAGTTCTGCTTATATTTTAAATGTTCCTCCTATACCAGATTCTTTTGTTGAAGAGATTTTAAGGAGAGGTTTGTATTTAGGACATGTAAGTAAGGAAGGAGGTTATCGTCGTGTTGGTTATGGTTATTATAGTAAGTAAAGTAGATTTAGGTTAAATTTAAACTTTTAGTTTTCAAAACTAAAGATTAATTCTATTTTTTTTTTTTTGATTATTAGAATTTTTTTGTTTTTTTTTTTGTAATCTTTGTTTTTTTATATTGTTGTTTTTTTTTCTTTTTTTTTATTTTGTTTAAGTTTTTTAGAATGAGATCCATTGAAAAGTTGTATTATTATGTGTATGGGTATTATTTCTATAAGTTTTTATGTTTCTTTGGGTGTTCATGTATGGTATAGGTATTTTATTGTATTGTTATTTTTAAGTGGTATTTTTTCTTTATTAACTTATTTTTGTAGTTTATCTTTTTGTGTTTCTAATTATAATTATCGTTATTTTTTTTTCTTTTTGTTTTTTGTTGTTTTTTTTCTTTTTTTTTTTAATTATGATTTTGTTTCTTTTTTTTTAGATTTTAATTTTTTGAATATTTATTATGTTTTTAATTTTTATTATATTTTTTGGATTGTTTTTATTTTATTTTTATTACTTAGATTAATTAGTTTTAGTTTTGGTAATGGATGTTATATGCGTGGTTTTTAGAATATTAAATAGATGTCCTATATCTGATTACGGTTCAGTGAGAAATATATTTTTTTGGAATTAGTTTAATTAAAATTTCTTTTTTTGGATAAGAAGATTTTTTTCCAAAATTTTTATTTTGAATTCTTTATTTTTTTTACCTGCTAGTTTTACTTTAACTTATATGTGAAATTTTGGTAGTATATTAGGTATTATATTGATATCTCAGATTTTTACTGGTTTTTTTTTAACTTTTTATTATACTTCTGGTGATGCTTTTGGTAGTGTTCAATATATTATATATGAGGTTAATTTGGGTTGATTGGTTCGTGTTTTGCATTCTAATGGTGCTTCTATGTTTTTTTTGTTTATTTATTTACATATTTTTAAGGGTTTGATTTATGGAAGTTATCGGTTATCAGGTGTTTGGTTGAGTGGTATTTGTATTTATTTTTTTTTAATGAGTATTGCTTTTACTGGTTATGTTTTGATTTGGGGTCAAATAAGTTATTGAGCTGCTGTAGTTATTACTAGTTTAATTACATCAGTTCCATATTTTGGTAAGTATTTGGTATGGTGAATTTGAGGTAGTTTCAGTGTTTGTGAAAATACTTTGAAATTTTTTTATTCTATTCATTTTATTTTGCCTTGATTGTTGATTGTGTTTATTGTTTTTCATTTGTTTTTTTTACATTATACTGGATCTAGTTCTAGACTATATTGTCATGGAGATTATGATAAGATTCATTTTTTTCCTAGGTTTTGATTTAAGGATGGTTTTGATATTGTATTTTATTTTTTTTTAATTTTATTTAGTTTATATTTTTCTTTTAGTTTAATTGATCCTATAATTTTTGTAGAATCTGATAGTATAGCTAGTCCTGCACATGTGGTTCCCGAATGGTATTTTTTATTTGCTTTTACTATTTTACGTTCTGTACCTAATAAGTTGTTTGGTGTTTTTTTAATACTTAGTTCTGTTTTTGTTTTGATTTTTTTGATTTGACCTAAAAATTATTTTTCTTTGTTGGATAATTTTTTGTATTTTTTTATTATGATTTTTGTTTGGTCTTTTTTTTGACTTACTTGGGCAGGTCATTATCCTACGGATTATCCTTTTGATTATTTCAATTTTTTTTTTACTTTGATTTATTTTTTTTGTATTTTTTTAATTAGTTTTATTAATTATTTTAATTTTAAGTTGTTTAGGTGTGTTTTTAGTATAATAAGTATAACAAATTTAGGTTTTGTTGGTTTTAAAATGTAATTTTTTTAAAGTTTCGTAAGTTTCATAAGATAGAATATAGTTATTATCCTATAATATTTTGTATGGGTATTTTAGGTTTTGATTTTGGTTTAGTTCTTTTTATGAATATAGGTTTGTTTTATCCTATTTTTATTTGTGTAATTTATTTATTTTATGTTTCTTTTCTTTGATTTAAAGATGTTTTTTTAGAAGATATTAGAGGTCAATATTCTTTTTTTGATTATCGAATGTATAGTCAGGGTTTTCGTTTGTTTTTATTTAGGGAATTATCATTGTTTTTTACTATTTTTTGAACTTTTTTGGATTCTTCATTGTGTTCTTTAATATGGTTAGGAGGTGTATGATCTCCTTTAGGTGTATTGTCTCCTAGATATTTTGGTATTAATGGAATAGCTAGATTATTTTTAATGATAAATAGTCAGATTTTGAAGTATTCTCGTCGTTATTTATGTTTGAATTTGGTTAATTGTGAGTTTTTATTATTGATTTGTATTTTTATTGGTTCTTTTTTTTTATGTTTTCAATGTTTTGAATACAGTAATAATTGTTTTGTTATGAATGATGGTATTTATGGTAATGTTTTTTATATTGGTACTGGATTGCATGGTACACATGTTCTTATTGGAGTTTTTTTTCTTTTTTTAAATTTTTTTCGTATTAAAATGTGTAATTTTAATTGATATCATATTCAAGCTTATGATATATCTATTGATTATTGACGTTTTTTAGAGTGAATATGGGGATTTATATTTTGTTTGTTGTATGTTTGAGGTTCTTAATTTGTTAGATTGTATTTTTTTTTATTTATAAGACATATGTCTTGTAATGTTAATTTTTGTTGCTTTTTTTGTATCTTTATTTTTTTGTTTATTTTAATTTTTTTATTTTAATATGGTAGGATATTAAAAGTCTGTAAGATTCATGCTCTTGAGGTTGATCTGTATTTTTTATTGTTGATAAATAAGTTTTAAGAAAAAAAGATCTTTTATACATACACTTTAGTGTATGTATATAGTTATACATATGTATGTCACGTACAATATATAAATATATTGTACGTGTAAACATACATATGTAGAACATATGTATGTATATATATTAAATATATTTATATAATATAATTAATAATAATAATAATTAGTAATTAATATAATAGTAATAATAATAAGTAATAATAATAATATAATAACATGAATGGAGGGTAATAAGTAGGAATGTTAATAAATAATAAAAATGTAAATGTTGATAAATTGAGGCTTATTAGTATAATAAGTATATTCGTTTTAAGCGCGGCTGGTTTTTTAAGCTGAAGGATTATTTTAATTTTAGAATTTTTGATTCTTAATCAAAAGGTTTATTCTTTATTTTTTGTGTATGTATTATAATTTAATATATATGATTTGCGTTCGTGAGATTTTTATACACATTTTTATGAATTTTTAGTATAATTTTTGTATAACTGATTGTTGATTAGTGGGTTCATAAATTCTGAAAGATTTTTGGATTTTTTTTGTTATAAAAGAAAAAAGTTTCTTTTTTGGTTTTTTTATTTTTTTTGTCTTTTTTATTTTTTGTTTTTAAGTATGATCGTTTTATTTTTGTTTTATTAAGTATAGAATTTTTATTTTATTCTTTACTTGTTTATTATGTTTTTTTTTTTGAATCTATTTTATTTTTTTATTTTATTTTTTTTGGTGTTGTTTCTGGGGTTGTTGGTTTAGTGTTATTTTTTTTTAGAATTAAGTATTTTGGTTTGGATAAGGTTATGTTTTATTTTTTAGAATAATTAAGTTTGATTTTGGTTTTTGTTGTATTAAGATAGTATTACCTATTTTTGGTTTATTTAGTATGATAATTTTTGTTCATCGGTAGTTTATTGATTGTTTAATTAGTGTTCCAGAATAATCGGCTATGCATTTTAATTTTTAACTCTAATTTTTGTAATGTCTTTTTTTTTTTTGTATTTTTTATTTTTTGTTTTTTGTAAAATATTTCAATTTTTTTTGATTTATAAAAGATGTTAAAAATTTGGTTTTTGAACTGGATTAGTACCCAGGTAATCAAAATTTATTAATTCGGGAGTAAAGTTGTATTTAAACCGTAAAAATATTGGCTGACTTTAAATTTTTCTTTGGAATATGTGATTGGAGAGCCCTCCTTTTTGGTAGATTTTTTTGGTACATGTATGATTGTTTAGTTTTTATTTTATTTTGTAATGCTTTTTTTTTAGTAAAAAACAGATATATACTTGGCTTATGAATCTATTTTTCATGTATTACTATTATTAATTTTTTTTGGATAATATTTTAATTTTTATTTGAAATTGGAAAAGAAAGTAATTTTTTTTTAATGTGATAATGAATTTAATGATTAAAGTGGTACAAACCATCCGTCAATGGCCTAGAGGGGCGTAAGTTGTAGTATGGTAGAAGTAAGGAAACTTGTTTCTAATTTTTTTTAAAGTATTAGTTTATTTTTAGAATAAAGAATTGTAAATTCTTAGGATTTTGCTTTGTTTTTTTTTTTTTATTTAGGTTTGTTTGTTATAATTATTTTTATTTTACAAGCTGTTGCTTTTTTAACTTTATTGGAACGACATTTTTTAGGGGGTTCTCAATGTCGTATTGGTCCTAATAAAGTTGGTTATTCTGGTATTTTTCAGGCTGTATTTGATGGTTTGAAGTTAATTAAAAAGGAACAATTGTTTTTGTGTTATAGTTCTTGATTTTCTTTTTTGTTTATACCAATGTGTGGTTTTATTTTGATAGTTTTTTTTTGGTTTACTTTGCCTTATTTTTTTGTTTTTTTTTCTTTTGAGTATTCTGGTGTTTTTTTGTTTTGTTTAATAGGAGTTTCTGTTTATTTTGTGATGTTTTCTGGTATTTTTAGTGGTGGAGGATATGCTTTTTTAGGGAGATTACGTTCTTGTTGTCAAAGATATTCTTATGAAATTGCTTTTTCTATTTATTTTCTTGTTTTTTTGTTGTTTAATAAAAGATTAAGGTTATTTTCTAGATTTTGTTTGTTTTTTTTTTTATTTTTTTTTCCTTTTTTTTGTTTAGTTTTGGTTGATTTATATCGTGCTCCTTTTGATTTTTCTGAGTGTGAAAGAGAGTTAGTTAGTGGTTTTAATGTTGAATATTCTGGTGTTGGTTTTGCTGTTTTGTTTTTAGGTGAATATGGTAATTTATTGTATTTTAGTTTTTTGATATCAAGTTTATTTTTTAATATAAGTTTTTTTTTTTTTTATTTTATTGTTTGTTTAATTGTATTTTCTCGTAGGGCTTATCCTCGTTTTCGTTTTGATATGTTAATGAGATTGTGTTGGTTATGATTTTTGCCTGTTGGTTTTTATTTTTTTGGTATGTCTTTTTTAGTTTTTTTGTTTTGCTTATTTAGTTTAATTTTTAGAATAATATTTTGAAAAGATATAGGATTTTTTTAAGCGATTTTATTTTTATTTTTGATTTGGTTTTGTTTATTTTTTTATATGTTTTATTTAGAATGGTTTAAATTTTTTAGTTTATTTTTTGGTTATCCTGTTTTGAATGTTGGTGTTTATGATTTTCAATCTACATTTTTTTTTAAATTTATGGTGGTTTTTTTTTCTATTTTTTGGTTGTGTGGTTTATTTTTTCCGTTATTTAGTCCTTGAGTTTGTTTTTGATTTTTGTTTATTTTGGCTAGTTTTTCTTGATTAGGTGTTCGTATTTATACTATAGCTTCTGATTGTTTTTTGGTTTTTTTTGATAAAAGTCATTTTTGAAATTGGTATCTTAGTTTATTTATATTTATTTCTCATTTATTGGGTTTTTTTATAAGAGGAGTAGCTTTAATTTTTCGTATTAGTATTGTTTTTTTAGTTGGACATTTTTTAATATTTTCTGTTTTGAATTTAAATTTTTCTTTTTTTTTTTTATTGTTTATTATTCCTATTGAGTTGCTTTTTGCTTTTTTACAAAGATATATTTTTTTAATTTTGATTCGTATATTTTTATTATGTATGATTTAGTGTGTTATAGTAGTTTATATTTTAGAATTTCGTTTTGATGAGGCGAGGGTTTTTTATAATTAGTGGGCTTATTAGTATAATTAAAGTATTTTTGTTTTCCAAACAAATGGTGTTTAAGCTTATTATTTATTTACAAAATTATATTTTTCCTAATCCTAGTAATCCGTATGTTTTTTGTTGTCATTATATTCATAATTATTATTCTCATATTATTCTTTTTGGTTTTTTTATTGTATTGATAGTTTTTATTAGTATTTTTTTTTATGGTAGTTCTTTTAAATTTAACATGGTTCGTAATGATAGTCGTATAATTGAGTTATTTTTACAATTTTTGGTTATTAATTTTTTGGTTGTTATAGCTGGTCCTGGTTTTTGATTAATTCAGTATCAAGGTCGGATATTTCGTGATTCTGAATTGACTTTGAAGGTCATTGGTCATCAATGATACTGAAGTTATGAATATGGTGATAGAGGTAAGTTGTGTTTTGATTCTTTTATAAAGTCTTTAGATGATTTGTTTTTGGGGGAATTTCGTTTACTTGATGTGGACAATCGTTGTGTATTGCCTGTTAATACTAATATTGGTATTTATTGTACTTCTAGTGATGTTATTCATTCTTTTTCTGTTCCTAAGTGTTTTATTAAAATAGATGCTTTAAATGGTTTATTGACCAAGGTATCTTGTAATTTTTCTTGTTCTGGTTTGTATTATGGTCAGTGTTCTGAAATTTGTGGTTCTAATCATAGTTTTATGCCCATTGTTTTAGAGGTAACTTCATTAGAATGTTGAAAGGGTTGATCTTTGAGTTATTTGTTAAATTAAATTTTTTAGTTTATGATTATAAAATTTTTAGTTGTGGTCTAAGAGAATAAAAAAATTTTAGTTTTTTTAATTTTATTTTTTGGTATTGCATATCAGTAAAAGTTATTATCATAATTTATGAAAAATAGAAATAAAATGTCGAAGTGTGATTTTTTTTGTTTTTACAAAATAAATGATATTGTCATTTTGCATTGATATTACGTATTTTTATTTCTGTTTGTTTTTTTTTATTGTTAAGTTATATTTTAAGAGAGGGTTTGATTTATAATTTGTTTTTTTAAAAAATGTTTTATTATTTTGATTTTTTTTTCTTTTTTTGTATTTTTTTGATTAATGTTTTAATTAATTTTTAATTTTTACTTTAGTAGATTTTGAATTTTTTATAATTTTATTTTTTGATTTTATTTTTTGAACTAAATTTGTTGTTAAATGTTTATTAAAAACTTAGGTTTTTATATAAAGTTGTCTTCTGCTCTATGAAATTTTAAATGGCAGCCTTAGCGTGATGGCAAAAAAGTAGCGTAAGTGATTTGTTTTTTTATTGTTTTCAAGTATGAATGGAGTTTTTAACAATTTTTTTAAATATTTTTTTTTTGAATTATTTTTTTTATTAAAAATTATAAGTTAGATTACTACAAAGATAAGTCTTCGGAAATTTTTTTTTATTTTTTTAAAGTTGTTTATTAATATAAATTTTTCTTGGGGTTGGATTTTAGAAAATTGTTATTCTATTATTAATTTTTAAAATTACTCCGGAGTTAACAGGGTTGTGGACATATAAATAGATTTTTATATTATTATGCTGCGCTACATCGATGTTGTATATTTTTTGTAAAAAGTGAGAGAGTTTTTTTTTTTTGAGACTGTTCTTCTTATATAAAAATTAAACTTGATATTAGTTTAGTTCGTCGTGAGACAGAGCGGTTTATCTTGTGTATTTTTTATTTTTGTTGGAGTTAGTACGAAAGGAAAATTATAAGGGTTAATATTTATGACTTTTTTATTTGTATAGAATTTTTTTCTTTTTTTTAATTTTATTTTTGTTTTTTTATTTTCTTTTTTTGTTATTTTTTTTATACATTTGGTATCTTTTTTTTTTTCTTATAAAAGATTTTATGATGATAAATTAAGTTCCTATGAGTGTGGTTTTTTTGTTTTTGGTGGTTTTAGTTTTAGTTTTAATTTGGTTTTTTTTTCTATTGTTTTGATGTTTGTTGTTTTTGAATTGGAGGTTGTTATTTTTATTATTTTGATTCAAGGGGATGTTTATAGTGTTTTTTCTTTTTTTTTTTTTTTTTTTTATGTTGTATTTAGTTTTTATATAGAATTTTTTTTTGGTAAGTTGGTTTGATTTTTTTAGGGTTTTTAGTATAAATTATTACTTTTGATTGCAGATCTTAGAATTTTTAGACCTTGAGTTATTTTTATTAAGTTTTGAAAACTTTTTTTGGATTTTTTAATCTGTAACTTTTGCTGAATTAGTTTAATTTAAAAATATAATGTTTGGGTCATTTAGATTTATTTTTCAGTTAAAGATGTAGTATAATTTTTGTATTATTTATTGTCTGTAAATAGGTTTGTTATCTTTTTTAGTCTTATAGTTTATTTTAGAATTTTTTATTTACGATAAAAGGGTTTTTAGACTTTTTGTTTTTTTTGTTTGGTATGTTATTTTTTTTTATTTTTTTTTGTTTTTTTTAGTTTTATTGTTACCTTATGGTAAATGAATTTTTAATTTTGGTTATAGGGATTTTTTTAGTATTATTTTTACGTATAATTTTGAAATTAATTTGTTTATTATTGTTCTTTTATTAGTATCTTTTATAGTTTTTTTATATGGTTCTTTTTATATAGTTGGTGTTTCTCGTTTGTTTTATTTTTTTTTTTTTTTATTTCTTTTTGTTATAAGGATAATTGGTTTGATTGTTTTTAGTGGTAGAGTTATTATGGTTTTAATTTTTTGAGATTTTTTGGGTATTAGTAGTTTTTTTTTGGTTTTGTTTTATGGTAATGTAATATCTCGTACAGGTTCTATGAGAACAGTATTTACAAATCGTATTGGTGATTTTTGTATTTTTTTGTTTTTTAATGGTGTTATTTTATTTTCTTTTGGTTCTTTATCTTATCAATTTTTTAGTTTTTTTTTAGTTTTTATGTTAGTTATTTCTTCTGTTATTAAGGGAGGACAATATCCTTTTGGGGGTTGATTACCAAAAGCAATAGCTGCTCCTACTCCTGTTAGTTGTTTGGTTCATAGTAGTACTTTGGTTACTGCTGGGGTTATGTTAATGGATTTTTATATTTATGTTTCTATGAATTGTGATGTAATATCTTTTGTATTTTATATTGGTTTTTTTACTATAGTTTTTTCGGGTTTTTGTTCTTTGGTAGAAAGTGATGCTAAAAAGATTGTAGCTTTAAGTACTATGTCTCAGATTGGTTTTTGTTTTTTAGCTATTGGAAGAGGATTTCATTATTTATCATATATCCACATGATTGGTCATTCTTTTTTTAAAAGATTGTTGTTTATGCAGATTGGTTATTTAATTTATATTAATTTTGGTTCTCAAGATTATCGTGGATATTCTTTAATGAATTTTTGTGTTCCAGTAATTGTTCAATTACAAGTTTTTATTTCTGTTGTTTGTCTATGTGGTTTGTTATTTACTAGTGGATGTAGTAGAAAGGAGTATTTTATGTCTCGTTTTTATTATGATTCTTATGGTTTTATTTTAGTTTTTTTTTATTTTTTGGGTATTTTTTTTACTTTTTGTTATTGTTATCGTATAATATATTTATTTCATGTTGGTTATGTAGTTTTTGATTATGTTGGATTTTCTAGTAAGTTATTTTATTATTCTTGTTTTTTGTTGGTTTTTTTTTCTGTTACTTTCGTTTTTTTATGATTTAATAGGATTTTATCTTTACCTAAAGTTTTTAATCGTTTTGAATTTTTAGTTGTGTATGTTTATGTTTTTTTTATTTTCTGTTTTTTAAATTATTTTTTTCGTTATTTTTTGTTGGAATTTAAAGGAAAGTTTTTTATGGATCATTATTCTAATTATATTTATAAATTAATTCCTAATTTTTTTTATTTTGATATTTTTATTATGGGTTTTAATTATTTTTTGTTTGGTTTATTTCGTTTATTTTCTTATTTTTTTTTTGTTTTGTTTCGTGGTTATAGACATTTTGGTGTATTAATTTTTTTCTTTTTTTTTATATTTTTCTTGTTATTGT